TACACAACTATATAATGTGCAGTATATCTTTGTTAATATTATAGCTGTTTTGTTAGATAAAGCCGGGTCGAATATATTAAATATAGGTATGTTTGTCCTAACATGACTAATAGTTATATAAAATGTTAGTATTATACATGCATTACTATATATCAACACATAAAGCCACTCGTTGAAGTACGCTGGTCGAGTCTTGCCTGGTTTTGGGGTTTGACAGGATTAAACATGAATTGTCCGGCGTAGGGGGGTAGGGGGGTTTGTCGAGCAGAAACGGTGTTTGGCAGACGGGGGGGACACCTTAGATATAAATGAGGGTAAAATGAGAGTGTATGCACCTGATATAGAAGTATGTGGTTATTTAAATAATGTCTTTAAAGTATTACATCTAGAATATTTATATCAAGGAAATGTACTACCTTATTAACTATTACTCTGAAAGTGACCAAATGTCAAGTGGAAGAGACCTAAAAAAAAGAGAACCCTATGCATTTAAAAGAACGCCTTGGCATGGTGGGTCATGGACAATCGATACTCACTTCAATAATCAAATGCCAGATATAGTTATCCGGGGGGGGAAGGTTTACCTAATATGGCCCTGAAATAGGAACCAGATGCCAGTAATAGTTCATATTGTGCGACCCCCACGATAGTTGTCCCTGACCTATCAAGGACCGTATACATTAAGTTATAAACCAGTTGGTGGTCTCTTACTACATTAATATACTGAGGTCCTATTTTAGTTGAGTCCCTGCATAGAAAAATTTGTGATGGAGGTATAGGGAATATTCAAGTTATCAGGTTAAACTAATTTATTTGTAGGAACTAGTTTTATGGGTATGTATGTTTTAGTTTGATGTTGATGGTTGGTAGTACTGGTAAATGAGTTAAGTGTTAATTAATGATATGTTTTAAACCATTAATGTAAGATTAAGCATATAATGTACTATACCATAATGTACTATATACATATAATGTACTAAGACCATTATGTACTATATACATATATATGCACCTAGAATTTGTATGTACTGAAATATAAGTCAGAAAATAGTTTAGTTTAGAATACTAGCTTTGGGAGTTAGTGGTGGGAGTTAAAATCTCTCTTTTCTGGGCATTAAGGAGGAGTTTAACCTCCGATCTTCGGATTACAAGACCGATGCTTTTTAACTAAGCTATTAATGCAGGGTCAGTTAAGTGCTTTATTTTCTAGTCATCCGGCTAGAGGATTAAGGATTAGGAGTAGCGTGAAGTAAAGGACTGAGGCAATTTGGCCGATGATGATGAAGGGGTGTTCTACTGGCATTCCTCCGATTCAGGTTAGGATTATTACGTCTGCTACTAGTGCTCAAAATAGGAATTGGGTGATTGGGCGGAATGTAAGTCCTTGTTGTTTAGAGGTGTGTAGTAGAGGGACTAGTAGAAGAACTAGGATTGAGAAGAGGAGGGCTAGTACTCCGCCTAGTTTGTTAGGAATTGATCGTAGAATAGCGTAGGCGAATAGGAAGTATCATTCTGGTTTAATGTGTGTGGGTGTAACGAGGGGGTTGGCTGGAGTGAAGTTATCAGGGTCTCCTAGGAGATTTGGGGAGAAAAGGGCTAGTGCTGTAAGAGCTGCCAGTAGTACTATGAAGCCAAGTAGGTCTTTGTAGGAGAAGTATGGGTGGAATGGGATTTTGTCTGCGTCAGAGTTTAGTCCGACGGGGTTGTTTGACCCTGTTTCGTGCAGGAAGAGGGCGTGAAGGGCTGTTGCAGCGACGACTACGAAAGGTAGTAGAAAGTGGAAGGCAAAGAATCGTGTTAGGGTTGCATTGTCTACGGAGAAGCCCCCTCAGATTCATTGTACTAGGGCATCTCCAACGTAGGGTACGGCGGAGAGCAGGTTTGTAATTACGGTAGCGCCTCAGAATGATATTTGTCCTCATGGTAGTACATAACCTACGAATGCAGTTATCATAACTAGTAGTAATAGGACTACGCCAATGTTTCATGTTTCTTTATAAAGGTAGGAGCCGTAGTATAAGCCTCGGCCAATGTGTAAATAAATGCAAATGAAGAAAAAGGAAGCTCCGTTGGCGTGCATATTTCGGATTAGTCAGCCGTAGTTTACATCACGGCAGATGTGGGCTACAGAGGAGAAGGCAGTGGAGATGTCTGAGGTGTAGTGTATTGCTAGAAATAATCCTGTTAGGATTTGTATCATTAAACATAGGAGTAGGAGGGAGCCGAAGTTTCATCATGCGGAAATGTTGGAAGGGGCGGGGAGGTCAATTAGTGCGTCGTTAGCGATTTTTAGTAGTGGGTGCGTTTTTCGTAGGCTGGCCATTAGAGGTTCTCATAGTTGAAGTACAACGGTGGTTTTTCAAGTCATTAGTCTCGGTTAAAGTCCGGGTGGGAATTATGAATTATCTTTTTTCTTTATTTTTATTAGGTTTAGTGGTGGGGTTAGTAGCTGTTGCTTCTAATCCGGCCCCATATTTTGCTGCTCTGGGGTTGGTTGTGGCTGCGGGCGTTGGTTGTGGTGTACTGGTAGGACATGGTGGGTCGTTTTTGTCTTTAATGTTGTTTTTGATTTATTTAGGGGGAATGTTGGTGGTATTTGCTTATTCGGCGGCTTTGGCCGCTGAGCCTTATCCTGAAAGTTGAGGGGATCGGTCGGTGTTTGGGTATGTTGCTGTTTACTTGTCGATGGTGGGGGCGGCTGCTTGGTGATTTCAGGGGGGCTGGTATGAAGGGTCTTGGGGTGTTGTAGATAGTAAGGAGTTTTTTATGGTGCGGGGAGATGCTAGTGGGGTTGCGTTAATATATTCTTTTGGTGGGGGAATATTGATTGTTTCTGGTTGAGTATTGTTGTTAACTCTTTTTGTTGTACTTGAGTTAACTCGGGGTCTTAATCGTGGGGCGCTTCGTGCAGTTTAAAGGGCAAGGAGGAGGATGGCCAGGGTGCTGGTTAGGAGGAATATTGTTAGGTAGGTTTTGATTATTCCTCGTTGGGCGTTGCTTGTGGTTGTGGCAATTTTAATTTGTGTAGATGATAGTCCTTTGGGTCCGGCAGCTTCAAGTCATGTTTGGTCTACAAGTTGTGTGGCGATTGATTGACCTAGGGTAAGGTTAAGCTTGGGAATGAGTCGGTGTACGGTTGCAGGGAAATACCCTAGCATATTTGAGAAGTTGTGTAGGGGGAGGATTGGGGTTGTTTTGAATTGTTTTGATGTCATTGATGCTAGTTCCATTGCTACGAGAAGGCCGGTGATTGTAACTGCTAAGGCAGCTAGTTTGAGGGCAAAGGGTATTGTTATAATAGGGGTTTTTGAGGGTAGGAAGTTGGCTGTGATGATAAGGCCTGCGATGATGCTACCTCAGGCTAGTCGTTTAATGGGGTTAATTACGGCTGGGTCGTTTTCGTTAATTGGGGATAGGGGAAGGAATCGGGGGGTTCCCATGGTTACAAAGAAAACTACTCGGAAGCTGTAAACTGCGGTAAATGAGGTGGCGATGAGTGTGAGGGATAGGGCTCAGGCATTTAGATAGGAGGTGTTGAGGGCTTCGATGATGGCGTCTTTTGAGAAGAAGCCTGCTAGGAAGGGTGTTCCTGTTAGGGCGAGACTTCCAATGGTTAAGCAGGAGGAGGTGAAGGGTATAAGTTTATGTAGACCGCCTATTTTTCGGATGTCTTGTTCATCGTTTAGGCTATGAATAATAGAACCAGAGCAGAGGAAAAGCATGGCTTTAAAGAAGGCGTGTGTGCAGATGTGCAGGAATGCTAGTTGAGGCTGATTGAGTCCAATGGTGACTATTATCAGGCCTAGTTGACTTGATGTTGAGAAAGCAACAATTTTTTTAATGTCATTTTGGGTCAGGGCGCAGGTAGCTGTAAATAGGGTGGTCAGGGCCCCTAGGCATAGGCAGGTGGTGAGTGCTAGTTGGTTGTTTTCTATAAGGGGGTGAATGCGGATGAGCAGGAAGATTCCTGCTACAACCATTGTGCTTGAATGTAGTAGGGCAGAAACTGGTGTTGGACCTTCTATGGCAGAGGGTAGTCAGGGGTGGAGGCCAAATTGGGCTGATTTTCCAGTGGCAGCGAGAATTAGTCCTAGGAGGGGGAGGGTTATGTCTAAGTCTTTTGATAGAAGAAATATTTGTTGAATTTCTCATGAATTTAGGTTTGTTGCTATTCATGCTATACTTAGGATTAAGCCGATGTCCCCAACTCGGTTATACAGGACTGCTTGGAGGGCGGCTGTGTTGGCGTCGGCTCGGCCGTATCATCAGCCGATAAGGAGGAAGGACATAATACCAACTCCTTCTCAGCCAATAAAAAGCTGGAACATGTTGTTGGCAGTTACTAGAACAATTATAGCTACGAGGAAAAGTAGGAGGTATTTAAAAAAGCGGTTTATGTAGGGGTCTGAGTGTATATATCATGATGCAAATTCCAAAATGGATCAGGTGACAAATAGAGCAATTGGGGTAAAAATGAGGGAGTAGTGGTCGAACTTAAAGCTAATGTTAATGTCGAAAACGGTTGTGTTTATTCAGTGTCAGTTGGTTACGATGCTTTCTGTCCCTTGGTCTAAAAAGACTATGAGGGGTAGGAGGCTAATGAAGAATGCGCTACTTACGGCTGTTTTGACGTGGGTGAGTGCTCATTCTGGTTTTTGGGGATTTGGGTTAAGGGTTGTGATTAGGGGATAAATTAATAGGCTAAGTGTTAAGATTAGGGAGGATGAGAGAATTAAGGGTGCAGTGTACATAGCTGCTACTTGGATTTGCACCAAGAGTTTTTGGTTCCTAAGACCAATGGATGAGCTGTTATCCTTTAGAAGCGCGAGTGAGCCGTAGAATTTAACTACGGGGCTAGGGATTAGCAGTCTCTATTGCCTCATGGCCTCTCTCGGTGGATAAGAGGACTTTAACCTCTATCTTTAGAACCACAATCTAGTGTTTTGCTTAAACTATATCTACAGTAACATCATCCTCATATAAGTTCTGGTTTTGTGATGAGGAGAATAACTGGTACGAGATGGAGGGCTATTAATAGATGTTCTCGGGTGTGAAATGGTTGTAGGCCCATGATGTGGGTTGGGGTGGGTCCTCGTTGGGTTATTAGGAAGAGGTAGAGGGAGTAGGCAGCTGTAATTAGGGTCCCTGCTCCGGTGAGCACTAGGGTTCATGGGGATCAGTTGAATATAGCTGTGATGATTAGAATTTCTCCTATTAGATTAGGCAGGGGAGGAAGGGCTAGGTTGGCTAGGTTAGCGGTGAATCATCATACGGCAGTTAAAGGAAAGATTATTTGTATGCCACGGGCTAAAATTATTGTTCGGCTGTGGGTTCGTTCATAAGTTGTGTTAGCTAGGCAGAAGAGAGCGGAGGAGACCAGGCCGTGTGCGATTATTAAAATAATTGCTCCTGTAAAACCTCATGGGGTTTGGATTAGGATTCCTCCTGCTACCAGGCCTATGTGACTAACAGAGGAGTAGGCAATTAGGGATTTTAGGTCTGTTTGTCGTAAGCAGATAGAGCCGGTTATGATAATGCCTCATAGGGCTAGAATGATGAAAGGGTAGGCTATATCTTTGGTTAGGGGGTCTAGTACAACTATTATTCGTATTATACCATAACCTCCTAGTTTTAGTAGGATGGCGGCTAGTACCATGGAGCCTGCTACGGGGGCTTCGACGTGGGCCTTAGGAAGTCAAAGGTGGACTCCGTATAGTGGTATTTTAACTAAAAAGGCAATTAAACATCCGGCCCATCAGATCTTGTCACCTCATGTGTTTAGTGTCATGGGTTGGGAATATTGGAGTACCAGCATAGAAAGTGTCCCAGTGCTTTGTTGAAGTAGAAGAAGAGCTACTAATAGGGGGAGTGAGCCTGCTAGTGTATAGAAGAGGAAGTAGGTCCCTGCGTTGAGGCGTTCTGTTTGGTTACCTCAGCGGGTGATAATAATTAGAGTTGGAATTAGGGTGGCTTCAAATATGATATAAAACATAATAATTTCGGTTGCCCCGAATGCTAGGATTAAGAAGGTTTGAAGTGATGCTAGGAGGGTAATATACATTCGTTGGCGGGACAGGGGTTCGGGGGAGATATGATTTTGGCTGGCGAGAATTATTAGGGGGAGAAGTCAGCAGGTTAAGACTAATAGGGGGGTTGAGAGGGGATCTGTTCCTATATACAGGTTAGAGGAGGTTCAACCCGTTTCTGAATTCCACTTTAGTCAGCTAAGGCTGATCAGGGCAATGAAGAGACTTTGGGCTGTTGTTGTGGCTCATAATCATTTGGAGGAAGTTAGTCAGATTGTTGGGAATAGCATAATTGTTGGGATTAGGATTTTTAACATTGTAGTAGGTTAAGGTTTTGGAGTCGGTCTGATCCATGGGTTCGTGCTGTGGCAACTAGTAGGGCTAGGCCTGCGCTGGCTTCACAGGCAGAGAAAGCTAAGAGGAGCATGGGAGCGGTAGAAAAGGCTGTTGTTTCAAGTTGGAGGGCTCATAAGGCTAGGGCAATGAATAGGGACAGTATTATCCCTTCCAAACATAGGAGGGCGGAAAGGAGGTGGGTTCGGTTGAAGGCTAGTCCTATTAGGCCCAATACAAATGCTGAGGTAAAGCTGAAGTGTACAGGTGTCATAAGGGGGTTGTGGACTTAAACCACAATTTTCTGAGCCGAAATCAGAGGTCTTATTTTGGACTAACTCCCTATTCTGCTCACTCAAGGCCTCCTTGGATTCATTCATAAATTAGTCCTAGAGTTAGTAGAATGAGGATGGCTGCGGCTCAAAAGAGGGTGTGGGTTGGGTAGAATAGTTGATTACCTCAGGGAAGTGGGAGAAGTAGGGCAATTTCTAGATCAAATAGGAGGAAAAGAATGGCAACCAGGAAGAACCGTAGGGAGAAGGGTAGACGTGCAGATCCGAGGGGGTCAAACCCGCATTCGTAGGGGGAGAGCTTTTCTGCGTCTGGGTTTATTTGCGGTAATCAGAATGAGACAATAGCGAGTAATAGTGATAGGGCTGCTGTAATGAGTAGAATTGTTGTAATTAAATTCATTATCTTTCCTTGGATTTTAACCAAGACTAAATGGTTGGAAGCCACTTGTACTAACTTTAATACTAGAAAGATTATGAACCTCATCAGTAGATGGAGACGTATAGGAATAGTCAGACGACGTCTACAAAATGTCAGTATCAGGCAGCTGCTTCGAATCCGAAGTGATGTTCGGAGGTAAAGTGATATTGGATTTGTCGTAATAGGCAGACAGCTAAGAATGTTGAACCAATAATGACGTGTAGGCCGTGGAAGCCTGTAGCCACGAAGAATGTTGAGCCGTAAACGCCGTCGGCAATGGTAAATGGGGCTTCATAATACTCTATGGCTTGGAGGGCTGTGAAGTAGAAGCCTAGAAGAATTGTTAGGGTAAGTGCTTGAATAGCTTGTTTGCGCTCTCCTTCCATTAGGCTGTGATGTGCTCAAGTGACGGTAACACCGGATGCTAAAAGAACAGCGGTGTTTAGAAGGGGTACTTCAAATGGGTCTAGTGTAATGATTCCTGTTGGGGGTCAGCAACCTCCCAGTTCTGGGGTGGGTGCAAGGCTTGAGTGATAAAAGGCTCAGAAGAACCCCAGGAAAAAGAAGACTTCTGAGGTAATGAAGAGAATTATACCGTAGCGTAGGCCTTTTTGGACTGGGGGTGTGTGGTGGCCTTGGAAGGTTCCCTCCCGAATAATGTCACGTCATCATTGGTATATAGTGAGGAGGAGAAGAATTAGTCCTAGTGTTATAAGTGTAGTGGAGTGGAAGTGGAATCAGACTGCTAGGCCTGATGTTATAAGAAGAGCTGCTACTGCGCCTGTTAGGGGCCAGGGACTTGGGTCAACCATGTGGTATGCGTGTGCTTGGTGGGCCATTAGACGTTTTCTTGTAGATAAAGGCTTAGAAGGAGAACAAATACGTAGGCTTGAATCATGGCTACTGCGACCTCCAGAAGTGTAAGAAGGAAAAGAACTGTTGCAGTTAGAATGGCTACTGTTGTTATTATTGGTAGAAGGACAAAAGCTGCAGTTGCAATGAGTTGAATTAAGAGGTGGCCGGCTGTTAGGTTGGCTGTTAGTCGGACTCCTAGGGCTAGTGGTCGAATAAATAGGCTAATTGTTTCGATAATAATTAGTACGGGAATTAGAGGGACGGGGGTTCCTTCTGGTAGGAGGTGGCCTAGGGCTGCAGTTGGTTGATTACGCATTCCGATAATAACTGTTGCTAATCAGAAGGGTACTGCTAATCCTATGTTTAAAGATAGTTGTGTTGTTGGGGTAAAAGTATATGGAAGGAGTCCAAGCATATTTAGTGATAAAAGGAAGATTATTAGAGAGGTTAAAATAAGGGCTCATTTATGTCCGCCTGGATTTAGGGGGAGGAGGAGTTGTTGAGTGAAGCGATTAATAAACCAGCTCTGAAGAGTGATGAGTCGGTTATTAAGTCATCGGTTTGATGGGGAAGGATATAAGATTCAGGGGAAGGTTAGTGCTACGGCAATCAGGGGAATGCCTAAATATGTGGGGCTTATAAATTGGTCAAAGAAGTTTAGTGCCATGGTCAGTTTCAGGGTTCAGTTTTGGGTTTTTCAGTGCTAAGTGCGGTAGGCTCGTTGGTAAAGGTATGTTTTAGGACTTTGGAGGGAATGATTGTTAGAAAAACTAATCAAGAGAAGACAAGAATGGCGAACCAAGGGGCGGGGTTTAGTTGGGGCATGTCACTAGGGGTGGTTGGGAGGCACCAATCTTTAGCTTAAAAGGCTAACGCTATACCCTAATTTAGCTTCCTAATGAGGCGTCTTCAAGCATGAGGGAGGATCAGTTTTCGAAGTGTTCTAGAGGTACGGCTTCTACTACAATTGGTATAAAGCTGTGGTTGGCTCCGCAGATTTCAGAGCACTGTCCATAGAATACTCCAGGGCGTGAGGCAATAAAGGCAGTTTGGTTTAAACGACCTGGGACAGCGTCTATTTTTACTCCGAGTGCTGGGACAGCTCAGGAGTGGAGAACGTCTTCCGCGGATACTAGAACTCGGATTGGGGATTCTATTGGGACTACCATGCGGTGGTCTGTTTCGAGTAGTCGGAACTGTCCGGGTGTTAAATCTTGAGTTGGGATTATGTAGGAGTCAAAGTTGAGGTCTTCGTAGTCGGTATATTCATAGCTTCAGTATCATTGATGTCCTATAGCTTTCACTGTTAGGTGGGGGTCATTAATTTCGTCTATTAGGTATAAAATTCGTAGGGAGGGAAGAGCAATGAGGATAAGGATTACTGCTGGGAGAATAGTTCAGATAATTTCAATTTCTTGTGAATCTAAAATATACTTGTTTGTTAATTTAGTGGAAACTATTGCAACAATGATATATAAGACTAGAGTGCTAATTAGAAATACGATCATTAGTGCGTGGTCATGGAAGTGAAGGAGCTCTTCTATAACAGGTGAGGCCGCGTCTTGGAATCCTAATTGTGAGGGATGTGCCATTAAGCTATAAAGCTTAAGATACGCGGGACTTTAACCCGCAATTTCGCCTTGACAAGGCGATGTAATATTCAGTTTTACTAGTATCTTATAGAAAGAAAGTGGCAGAGTGGCTATGCGGCTGGCTTGAAACTAGTTTATGGGGGTTCGATTCCTTCCTTTCTCGTTATGCTTGGACCTGAACAAATGCTGGTTCCTCAAATGTGTGGTAGGGAGGGGGACATCCATGAAGTCATTCTGAGTTTGTAGAGGTTAATTCAACAGATAAAACTTCTCGTTTGGCGGCGAAGGCCTCTCATAAGATAAATAAGAACATGATTACTGCGATTAAAGAAATAAGGGATCCGACAGAAGAGACTGTGTTTCAAAGGGTATAGGCATCTGGGTAGTCGGAGTATCGTCGTGGCATGCCTGCAAGGCCAAGGAAGTGTTGTGGGAAGAAAGTGAGGTTTACACCTACAAACATTACCCCAAAATGGATTTTTGTTCAGGTGCTGTGAAGTGTATAGCCTGAAAACAATGGGAATCAGTGGACGAAGGCTCCCATAATGGCAAATACGGCTCCTATAGATAGGACGTAGTGGAAATGGGCGACTACGTAGTAAGTGTCATGGAGAACAATGTCAATGGAGGAGTTGGCTAACACAATCCCCGTAAGGCCTCCGACTGTAAATAGGAAAATGAAGCCTAGTGCTCAGAGTAGAGGGGTTTCTCATTTAATAGAGCCCCCGTGAAGTGTGGCTAATCAGCTAAACACTTTGACTCCGGTCGGAATTGCGATAATTATTGTTGCGGATGTAAAGTATGCTCGAGTGTCTACGTCCATTCCTACTGTAAACATGTGATGGGCTCACACAATGAAGCCTAGGAGTCCGATGGCCATTATTGCTCATACTATTCCCATATAGCCGAACGGTTCTTTTTTCCCTGCATAATATGCGACGATGTGAGAAATTATTCCGAATCCGGGTAGAATTAGAATGTAAACTTCGGGGTGGCCGAAGAATCAAAATAGGTGTTGGTAAAGAATTGGGTCTCCTCCTCCAGCAGGGTCGAAGAATGTGGTATTAAGGTTTCGGTCTGTTAAGAGCATTGTAATTCCGGCGGCCAGAACGGGTAGAGAGAGGAGAAGGAGTACCGCTGTAATTAGAGTGGCTCACACAAACAGAGGTGTTTGATATTGAGAAATGGCTGGAGGTTTCATGTTAATAATGGTTGTAATAAAGTTAATTGCTCCCAGAATTGAAGAAACCCCAGCGAGGTGAAGTGAGAAAATGGTTAAGTCTACAGAGGCTCCTGCGTGGGCTAAGTTCCCGGCAAGAGGGGGATAAACAGTTCAACCTGTTCCGGCTCCGGCCTCAACTCCGGAGGAGGCTAGGAGGAGAAGGAAGGATGGGGGTAGTAGTCAAAAGCTTATGTTATTTATTCGGGGGAATGCTATGTCGGGGGCCCCGATCATCAGAGGAATTAGTCAGTTTCCAAATCCTCCAATCATAATTGGCATTACTATAAAGAAGATTATTACGAAAGCATGTGCGGTAACGATAACATTATAAATCTGGTCATCGCCCAGCAAAGATCCGGGCTGGCTAAGCTCTGCTCGAATCAAAAGGCTAAGGGCTGTACCGACTATTCCGGCTCAGGCACCAAATACTAAATAAAGGGTGCCAATGTCTTTGTGGTTGGTGGAGAAAAATCAACGCGTGATTGCCACAGGTAGGATGGCCGAGAGTTTAGGCGGCGGATTGTAGCTCCGTATACAGAGGTTTAAATCCTCTTCTTACCAAAGCCCCGTGGTGTAAGGCACATTAGATTGCAAGTCTAAAGGCGCAGAATAACTCCCTGCCGGGGCTTTCCCCGCCTTGCTCGGACTCGGCGGGGAAAGTAGATGAATGCTCGCTGGTTTGAGCGCTTAGCTGTTAACTAAGAGTTTGTAGGATCGAGGCCTTCTCATCTAGAAAGGCTTTAGCTTAATTAAAGTGTCTGGGTTGCATTCAGAAGATGTGGGATAGAGTCCTGCAAGTCTTATTCAGAGACTAGGAGAGTTTCACTCCTGCTTAGAGCTTTGAAGGCTCTCGGTCTATGTTCTATCCTAAGTCTCTAGTGTGTTAGTGCTATGATTGCTGGTGTGATGGGTAGGAGTGTTAGGGTTGCAATTGTGCTAACGGTTAGGAGGAGGGTTGTTTGTGTGCTTGGTAGACGCCAGGGGGTGATGGAGTTGTTTGTGTTGGGAGAGATTGTTAGGGTTATGGAATAACATAATCGGAGATAAAAGTATAGACTAAGGAGGGCACTTAGGGCGACGAGTGTGGCGATTAGAGGTAGCCCTTGTTTTGTTAGTTCTTGTAGAATCAGTCATTTTGGCATAAATCCGGTCAGAGGGGGGAGGCCTCCCAGCGATAGAAGGATTAGGGCAGTTGTTGTTGTTAAAATAGGGTTTTTTGATCAGGTTAATGCGAGTGTGTTAATTTTTGTTGTTATTGCTGCTTTAAATGTAAGGAAAGCTGCTGATGTTATGATAACATATGTTCCTAGGGTAAGGAGTGTAAGTTGGGGTGCAAATTGAATAATAATGATTATTCAGCCGAGGTGGGCAATTGATGAATAGGCTAGGATTTTTCGCAGTTGGGTTTGGTTTAGCCCGCCTCAGCCTCCGATAAGTGTAGATGAGACTCCTAGTACTGTTAGTAGTGTTGGGTCTATTGAGTGGGTTATTTGAATAAGTAGTGCGAATGGTGCTAGTTTTTGTCAAGTGGATATAATTAATCCGGTGGTGAGGTCTAGGCCTTGTAGGACTTCGGGGAGTCAGAAGTGTAGTGGTGCAAGGCCTAGTTTTAGTGCTAGTCCTATTATTGCTATAGTAGTTGCGATTGGGTGGGATAGGTGGGTAATGCTTCATTCTCCTATTAATCAAGCATTGGTTGTGCTGGCAAATAGAATTGTTGCGGCTGCGGTTGCTTGTGTGAGGAAATATTTAGTGGTAGCTTCTACTGCTCGGGGGTGGTGGTGTTGGGCTATAAGGGGAATAATGGCTAGGGTGTTGATTTCAAGGCCCATTCAGGCTAGAAGTCAGTGTGAGCTGGCGAAGGTGAGGGTTGTCCCTAGGCCTAAGCTGAATAGGAACACGGCAAGTACGTAAGGGTTCATTAGCAAGGGAAGGAGTTTAACCAACATTTTTGGGGTATGGGCCCAAAAGCTTAATTAGCTGACCTTACTAGAAAGTGGTGTAGTGGAAGCACCTGGAGTTTTGATCTCTTGGGTATGGGTTCGAGTCCCTTCTTTCTAGGAGCTGGGAGGATTTTAACCCCCATGAGTCACTCTATCAAAGTGGTCCTTGGGCATTCGGGCACAGCTCCTTACAGTATTATAGTTGTGGTGGAAGTCCGGCGAATGCGATGGGTAGGGAGGTGTGTCATAGGATAAGGGCTAATGTTAGTGGGAGAAAATTTTTTCATACTAGGTGCATTAGTTGGTCGTATCGGAATCGGGGGTAGGAGGCTCGAACTCAGAGGAATAGAATGGAGAGGAGTGCTGCTTTAGTTATTAGATTTACTGAGGTCAGTTCTGGGAGGGTTGGGATATGTGAGGCCCCCAGGAATAAGATAGCTGATAGTGTATTTATCAGGAGGATATTAGCGTATTCGGCTAGAAAGAATAGTGCGAAGGGTCCTCCAGCGTATTCTACATTAAATCCTGAGACGAGTTCTGATTCTCCTTCGGTTAGGTCAAATGGGGCTCGGTTTGTTTCTGCGAGGGTTGATACATATCATATTGCTGCTAGGGGTCAGGCGGGTAGTAGAAGTCATACAGATTCTTGGGTAACATTAAATATTTGTAGGGTAAACCCTCCGGTGAAGATAATGATGGATAGTAGAATAAGTCCTAGGCTTACTTCATAGGAGACTGTTTGGGCTACAGCCCGTAGGGCTCCGATGAGGGCATATTTTGAATTTGATGCTCATCCTGAGCCTAGGATTGAATATACAGCAAGGCTGGAGATAGCCATGACAAACAGGATTCCCAGGTTTAAATCCGTGACAGGGTAGGGGATGGGTATTGGTGCTCATAGAATTAATGCTAGTGTTAAAGCTAGTACTGGTGTAGCTAAAAATAGGAAGGGAGATGAGGTTGAGGGGCGTACGGGTTCTTTAATAAAGAGTTTAACTCCGTCTGCGATTGGTTGAAGTAAGCCGTATGGACCTACAATATTAGGTCCTTTTCGTAGTTGCATGTAACCTAGAACTTTTCGTTCGATTAGGGTTAGGAATGCTACTGCTAGTAGAACGGGTACAATGTAGGCGAGGGGGTTAATTACATGGGTAATGAGCAGGGTTAGCATAACTAAGGAGAGGATTTGAACCTCTGGTGGAAAGGGCTTAGGCCTTTTGCAATTACCAGGCTCTGCCACCTTAGTGATCCCTTATCTTGGGTCTGGGGTTGCTCTTCTTTTATTTAATTTAGTTGGTTTCATTAAGTTAGAGTGAGGCGTACTTTGGGTAGAGGCCTCATTTTTCCGGTCCTTTCGTACTAGGAAAAGTAGCTTTACAGATAGAAACTGACCTGGATTGCTCCGGTCTGAACTCAGATCACGTAGGACTTTAATCGTTGAACAAACGAACCCTTAATAGCGGCTGCACCATTAGGATGTCCTGATCCAACATCGAGGTCGTAAACCCTCTCGTCGATATGAACTCTTGGAGGGGATTGCGCTGTTATCCCTAGGGTAACTTGGTTCGTTGATCGGCTGGTAGGCCGGATCTTTTGGTCAGATATTCTGTGGCTTAGAGATGTCTCTCTTAGTTTTAGGGATTACCCCATTCCACATGGGGGCTTTATTTTCCCCCGTGGTCGCCCCAACCGAAGACGCTGGTCAGTTGCCGTTTTGTTTGATTTCATTTTATTTGGGTCTTTAACACGGTTGGCCTTTTGTCTTAAGCTCCAAAGGGTCTTCTCGTCTTGTATATATATGCCCGCTTCTGCACGGGCAGATCAATTTCATTGACTGGAGAAGGGAGACAGTTAAGCCCTCGTTCCACCATTCATACAGGTCTTCATTTAAAAGACAAGTGATTGCGCTACCTTAGCACGGTCAAAATACCGCGGCCGTTTAACAAATAGTCACTGGGCAGGCAGGACCTCTTATACATTGATTTTTGCAGGAGGCGATGTTTTTGGTAAACAGGCGAGGCTTGTGTTTGCCGAGTTCCTTCCTTTTCTTTTAGTCTTTCCCTTGGTGGCGCTCCAGTGTGGGGTTAACGATTTGGGTAGTGCGGAGTTTTCTTGTGTTTTTTTCTGGTCGCGTTTCCCTCTGGTGTTGGGTTCGTTAATTGTCAGTGGTGGGTCCGGTCTGACTTACACATGGGCCGGGAGAAGGGGGTGCCTTCTTATTACTCATTTTAGCAGGGTCTCTTCCATGTTAGCATGGAATGGCCTAGTAGGGGGAGGGGTTTAGGATATAATTATCAGGATAATTGATTTAGAGTTCTGCCTGAGCTTTAACGCTTTCTGTGCAGGTGGCTGCTTTTAGGCCCACTGGAGCAGTAATCTTGTTGAGTGTGATCCTTAACCTCCTGGGCAGGTTGTGTCCTGGTTCAGAGGAGCTGTACCTCCTTTGACTAACTCTCGTATATTTCTCGGTCTCGTAAATAAATAGTATAAGTATGAGTTGAGGAGTACGAGGCTGAACTTCTATCCATTTCCTAGGCAACCAGCTATCACCAAGTTCGGTAGGTCTGTCACCGCTACCTGGAGATCTTCCCACTCTTTTGCCACAGAGACGGGTTGGCCCTAAAATAGGCTGTCTCGGGGTAGCTCACTTGGTTTCGGGGTTTTGAACTAAAGTTCTCTTTGCTCAGGTTTACTGGCTAAATCATGATGCAAAAGGTACGAGAGTTAGTCTCTGCTTTTTAGGGCTTGAATGGTTTGTTTCATTTCTCTTTCAGCTTTCCCTTGCGGTACTTTGTCTATTGCTTTATAAGTGCCTTTTCCGTCGCCCGTACTAAGGCGGAAGAATGATTTAATTTAGTTAATTGGGGTTAAGTAAAATAATATATGTTGTTGGTTTTGTTTTGGTTTTTAAGCTAGCTGTTTGGCTCAGAACGATCCAACTTGCATGGATGTAATCTCGGTGTAAGGGAGATGCCTAACTGTCTCAGCCACGTTCTGGTGTTCCAAGTGCACCTTCCGGTACACTTACCATGTTACGACTTGCCTCCCCGCTTTGTTGTGTGTTTGGTTATTTACTGTTTAGTTTAGGGTAATGGGGAGAGTGACGGGCGGTGTGTGCGCGTCTCAGAGCCTGGTTCAAAAACACGCTCTATTTGATTTTTACTACTAAATCCACCTTTGAGCACCAGTTTCATGGTGTTGTCCGTAGTATTCTGTTATAGAAAATGTAGCCCATTTCTTTCCACCTCGTAAGCTACACCTCGACCTGACGTTTTGGGATTTACCCATTTTGCTTACTATGAGTCCTTCACAGGGTAAGCTTGCGACGGCGGTATATAGGCGGGATTAGCAAGGGGTGGTGAGGTTTAACGGGGATTATCGGTTCTAGAACAGGCTCCTCTAGGTGGGTCTGAGACACCGTCAAGTCCTTTGGGTTTTAAGCTAGCGCTTGTAGTACCCTGGCGGATGTTATTTGTATTTGTAACATCTGAGTTTAAGGCTAAGCATAGTGGGGTATCTAATCCCAGTTTGTTTCTTAGCTTTCGTGGCGTCGGTAAGTTAATAAAGCTACTTTCGTGTTTGGGCTTCGTGCCTCCGGGGTGCGTGTGACGGCTTGGGAGGTCTTTGGCTATATTATTTGGTTATTCCAAACCACTCTTTACGCCGTATATATCAACTAGGGTCTCTCGTATAACCGCGGTGGCTGGCACGAGTTTTACCGACCCTCTTAGCCCTAACTAAGTCAAGTTTTCACTTATGGCTTAATGTTTATTACTGCTGAATTCCCTTGGGGGTGTGGCGTAGCAAGGCGTCTTGGGCTAGAGGAGGATGTGCCTGATGCCGGCTCCTCGTACCCGGGTGGGGATATGAGGGCATTCTCACAGGGGTGCGGATACTTGCATGTATAAGTTGGGCTAAAGCCGATAGTAAAGTCAGGACCAGGCCTTTGTGCCCGCGGAACTTTCTAGGGTTCATCTTAACATCTTCAGTGTTATGCTTTATTTAAGCTACGCTAGC